CAACGATCCTATCATTGGAATAATTGGAAATAATGTATCAAGCTTCTTCATAGCATTATCCATTAAAAATGAATTTTCTAACAATTGACTCCGTACCACTGAAATATTTGGTCGTATGCTTGAAAGATAACCCAAAAAATCAAAGGAATGCTTGGATAATTGGTTTATATGGATTCGTCCTGGTTGAGACCATACAAAAAAATGACATTGCCAAAAATTGACAAGATAATATCTCCACTTATTCATCAGAATAGGAGTATCTTTTGATACCAGAATCGATTTTCCTTGATAGCTAACATACTGTATAAAAGGATCCTTGAAGAACCATAAGGTGGCCGGAAATAAGACTTCTTCAACAGGATATTTTATTTTTTCATAAAAACGTATTCGCTCAAAAAAGACCCCAAAAGAGGCTAATCGTAAATGATTAGATTGGTTACGGAGAAAAAGTAAAATGGATTCATATTCACATACATAAGAATTGTATAGGAGCAAGAATAATCTTTGATTACTTTTTGCAAAAATGGATTTTGGGGGAGTAATAAGAGTATTCCAACTATAATATTCGTGAATAAAGAGCCGTAATAAATGTAAAGAAGAGGGATCTTTCACGTAGTAGCGAAGGATTTGAACCAAGATTTCCAGATGGATGGGGTAGGGTATTAGTACATCTGATGCATAATTTAAATGTGGAAATTTGTCCTCGAAAAAGGGAAATATTGAATGAATTGATCGTAAATTATAAGATTTTATGGTTTCTGTCTCCTCTAAGGAGGATACTAATCGTAGGGAAAACGGAATTTCCACAATGACTGCAAATCCCTCCGATATCATTTGAGAATACAAATTTTTGTTGTACCCCAAAAATTTATTTTGATTAGAATCATTAACGGAAATAATCAAATGATTCTGTTGATACATTCGACTAATTAAACGTTTTATAATTAGTAAACTGGATTTCTTGTCATAACCTACATTATCCAATAAAACGGATCTATTTAAACCACGATCATGAGCAAGGGCATAAATATACTCCCGAAAGATAAGTGGGTATAGTAAATCGTGTTGCTGAGATCTATATAATTCGAAATATCCTTGAAAGTCTTCCATTTAAAATTCAATTTTGAATCAGAAAAGAAATAGATGATTTATTGGGTTATCAAATGATACATAGTACGATACAGTTAAAACAAGGTATTTATAAAACTAGATACCTCGGAAACAAGTCAAACTCATCAACGGACTCTCTAGAACCTCCCCGTCCTTTCCATATAATAGATTTATGTTCATTTATAGGATAACAAGATAGTTAGAAGCCCTTTATTTTATCAATCCAATCGCTCTTTTGATTTTGAAAAAAGAAATCTCTTTATCAATATACTACCTTCTTCTACACATTTATCTCTACCCCATAAAGGGGAATAGCTAATAGTTAGGACTCATAAGAAATTTCTAATCCATTCATCGGAAAAGCTTTTCCCGCATTAGGCACTAATATATTTTTAACATCTAATTAGATGGGGTAATAATTCAAAAATTAAGAACAGAAGCTCGTTACTTTGTTATTTCCCTAGAATTGGAACCTCTAGTAAGGCTCTACCCATTTATTCACTCGACCCCCCCAAAAAAAATTCTTTTTTTAATTGAAGTGAAACAATTGAAATAAGATTTTGGACCTATTCAGTAAGAAAGAATGAAATATTCTCAGAATTATCCATTGCTACGACATGCTGCTTTTTCCATTGATTCTTTTCAGGATCAGTCGTGGTCTTACAAACTCTACCGATGGTATGGACGAATCTGTTTCTTCATACAAATGTGTAAAAGATGCTAGCCGCACTTAAAAGCCGAGTACTCTACCGTTGAGTTAGCAACCCAAATAAACAAATTAGAATGTGTAGATACAATCAGAATCCCAATAAATAACTAAATTGAATGGCACAACACAATCAAACCATTAAAAAAACAATGAAAAAAAAACTCTAACCCGCTTTAAACATAATATTTAAACATAATAAAAATGAACAAATCCGACGAAAATACAAAAATTCTCAAATAAAAGATAAAATAAATTCAAAGATTTGCAAATATTTATAGACCGCCTCCTGTCCCTCTTCTCTTATATTTATATTATATTATCCATTAATTTAGTATATATCGAGTTTGATTGATTTAAATCTTAATCAAAAAAAACTTCCTGTATGACAGAAAATCTAAGAAGATTATTTGAATGAAATAAAATCTACGGAACAGGGATAAATAGATCCCTTTATCCACGATCGGATTATATTTATTTGATACACTGTTGTCAATATTAATATTGACAAAAGCGTAAGCATACAAAAGATAAAACAAATTCTAAATCGAACTAACAATTTTGATTTCAATCAATTAAAATTTTAATTTGATTAATTTTAATTGAAATATAAAAAAAAGAAGGACTTGTGTTGGATTGGCACTATATATATATAATATTAAGTGAAAGACTTAATTAAGGAAGACGGGGGATAAGTAGAAAAAAAAAAAACGAAGTTTATTCAATAACTAAAACTAAAATGGTTTAGTCCTTTGTTTTTTTTTTGTTCATAGAGTTCCAACGAAAATCATCCCATCGGGTGTAATGTCAAATTTTTATGTCTATAGACCACATTACTTCTACGTCTATGTCATTTCTTATTTATTCACTTGATCTTTTTTTCTATTTTATTTCATTAATTGAATTTTGTTTGTTGATTAAGGCGAAGTTCCGTAAAAACCCCTGCCTTTTTTAAAATATCACGAACAGTTCCTGTAGGTTGAGCGCCTTTTTCAAGGAAGTATAGAATAGCAGGAACATTTAAATAAATTTGATTGTTTATCGGATCATAAAAACCCACTTTCTGAAGATCTCTTCCCTCTCGTCGGGATCGAACATCAATTGCAACGATTCGATAAATGGCTCATTGGGATAGATGAACAATACCCCCCCCCTAGAAACGTATAAGAGGTTTTCCCCTCGTACGGCTCGAGAAAATTCTAAATTATGTCTATGTATAGAATTACAATATCAAATATATCCATAAAATCATCAAATTAATTAGACTATTGATTTTAGTCCTTTTTTTCTTATTCTTACCCCACAAAAAAATTAGTAGTATTTGTACCCTCATAACTCAAGTTGGATAACTCTAAAATAACTCAAAAGAGAAACCCTTTATTTTATTTTAGATACTGCATCTATTGAGTGGTCTCTAACCCTTTAATTGCCTGTCTTCTTTAAGAATCCATTTTGATTCTTCATTCTGATCTAGTTGTTCAGACAATTGAAAATGGTATTTCCTTGTTCCAGGATCTTTGCCTTGAATCATTGGGTTTAGACATTACTTCGGTGATCTTTAAATCCTTTCAAAACGGCAGCAACATACCATTTTTTGTGATTTCTTTATGTCAAAGAATCATACGAATGTTTGATTCCTGCGTAATACACTTTTTGATTTGATCGAAAGAGTTTTGCCAATTTCAACAAATCTTCCCTTTGAATTGGAAATTTTCTCGAATGGGCCCCTTTTAGTTTATGTATCAAAATATACTTACGAAGTTGTTCCAATTTGTTGATTGATACTAACCCTAGATTCTTGCCTCTGAAAAATAAAAAAAAAATACTTTCTACTCGAGCTCCATCCTATACTATATTCTATCACCCCCCCCCCCAAAAAAAAAGGGGGGGTTACAGCGGAATAGAACAAATGATGTCGAACCAAGAGCACTTTCATTCCTATAATAAATATATATATATATAAAAAGTGGTGGATGTAAGACTCCACAGCGGATCATGTCCTTCAAGTCGCACGTTGCTTTCTACCACATCGTTTTAAACGAAGTTTTACCATAACATTCCTTCAGTTTGGAACCCATATGTAATTGATTCAATTATGAAATCGTGAATAATCATTGGTTCGATTGGTACATAGTAATCTATACCTTTTTCTTCTATATGAAAAAAGGAGAGTCTCAGCAAGAATAAATCAATTTAACCCCTTTTTTTTTATTATTTTGATTTTTTTTTTATTTATATCATTTATTGTAAAAATCAAATTAGTTAACTAAATTATAACTGATATAACAGGAATAAATATAATACGAAGAAATGAAATCAAGTTATTTTAAATCTGTATCTTCAAGTAAGATAATAGTGATAGAATAAATTTAACAATTTCACACTTCTTCAAGTACCAAGAACTTATACTTATAGTGGTTCGTTACAAAGATTTAATTGATTGAAAAATCTCCTATCCGATATAATTATTTGCATTTTGTAAAACATAAAGTTTTACAGCAAGGACCTTTCGTTTTTTATCATCCGTTTATGATTAGTAAGAGAGAGATAAATTCATATTGGAATAAACAGTATGTGATTAAAAAAAGATAGATAAAAAACACTGATATAAGACAAGATTGAAGTTTTATGTTGTTATTTTTTCATATTTATACTGTAAAATCATTGTTATTTAACGAATTGCAACTGAATTCAATTTCCTATTTCATATGCGTGTTATTTGAACTCAAAAAAATTTGTGAAAAAGATATGATTCCGCCGATTATTAAAAAATAATAATTACATTCTATACCAATATTCGATTCTTAATCTTAATACAGATTATCTTAATACAGAAAGCTGTTCTAAAAGGCAATCTTTATATATATCTTTATATATATTATATTATATTTTATTATGATATATTATTTTATATATTATTATGTTAATATAATAATTATATAATTATATAATAATATATATACTGGGTATGCTCTGGGACGGAAGGATTCGAACCTCCGAATAGCGGGACCAAAACCCGTTGCCTTACCACTTGGCCACGCCCCATTTATTTCTATTCGATACTAATAAACACTAATATTGGTACGGGTTATTCGTCAACTCCAGTCTAAATATCTATTATCTATTATTTCGAAAATGGATTATTAGACTTTTTCTACATGGAAACTATACATGTAGACATAGAATTAAACTAAATTTATTGATCATTACATATAATTCAATTAAGATAGTGTACGAAAGTATTATTTATTCTATTCTCTTTTGATTTGAGATATAGAATAATTTTGATTTGAGATATAGAATAATTTTTGATTTGAGATATAGAATAATTTTTGATTGGGTGAATTCAAATAAAAGAAAGTTTTTTCGTCTATCTTATTTTATTTTTATTCATTTTTTTTTTTCTTCTATCAATAATAACATATCTATAATAATAAAAAACTCAATCAAAATAAATACAATTATCCCCAAAAACAAAATATTTGTTATGCTTAATATTTTTAGTTTGATCTGTATCTACCTTAATTCTGCTCTTTATTCCAGTAGTTTTTTCGTCGCCAAATTGCCCGAAGCCTACGCTTTTTTGAATCCAATAGTCGATATTATGCCAGTGATACCCCTGTTCTTTTTTCTCTTAGCCTTTGTTTGGCAAGCTGCTGTAAGTTTCCGATGATATTTTTAATAAAGTCCCAGACAAATTCATGATTTATTCGAAAAAAAAAAATCGGTTATGTAGTGTAGTTATAGTAGTATAAAAGTGGAGAATCTATTCTCTTTTTTCCTAAAAAAATCTTGGAGATTGTGTAATGCTTACTCTCAAACTATTTGTTTACACGGTAGTGATATTCTTTGTTTCTCTCTTTATCTTCGGATTCCTGTCTAATGATCCAGGACGTAATCCTGGACGTGAAGAATAAAAATAAGGTTTTCTTTGCTTGATTTTTAACTGTTATTAGTAAGATTTTATCTATTCCACTTTTTTAATTATTAATTTATAACTAGTAATAAAAAAATAGCTCGCGATAAATTAGAAAAAAAATACCAAGTCATCAACGAAAACGGAAAGAGAGGGATTCGAACCCTCGGTACGAAAAACTCGTACAACGGATTAGCAATCCGACGCTTTAGTCCACTCAGCCATCTCTCCTCCCAATTGAAAAAGGATAATACTATGTTACATTATAAAAAATAAGGCTTGAAAACGCCCGTCATAGTATATACTCTTATTTTTTGATTTCGTCCGAAGGGGCTTTTTAGTTCCACGGCCCGGCCTGGTCAGTCCTTAGCCGGGCCCGCCCTTTTGTTCCAACAAATCATAAATAAAAAGATTTCGAAAATTGAAAAAAAAAAAATAATAATAATAAATAAAAAAATATCAATATCTATGATATAGAATCAAAGTGCTATTTCTTTCTTAGTCAGTCCTTTTATTCCGGTTTAAATAAGAAAAGAGGAACTCTCGTTTCTTACCACAATCTATTTTTGTGTTATGGATTAAGTTCGAGACAAAAACCTCGGGCAAAAAAGCACTTGTTATTTAGTTATTAAAATAAAATGAATACTCGTTTCCGAATCTCATTAGGTCCTCTGATACAAATACAAAAGGTAAACACTCTAGTTTTCATAATTTTTTTCTGATCTTTTGTTTTAGTTTTGTGATTAAGGTCGACAAAAGGCCCATTTAGATACAATAATCTGATTGTAGCGGGTATAGTTTAGTGGTAAAAGTGTGATTCGTTCTATAATCCTTTATATAGTTAAAGGGTCTTTCGGTTTGATTAATATTCATTCCGAACAAAAACTTTAGTTCTTAAAAGGATTGAATCCTTTCCCTCTCAATGAAAAATTCGAGGAATAATATAAATTCTCGTGATTTTTATCCAAGAATCAATTTTAAATTGAAAAATTGGATTATGAGATTACGAAACATAATTTTTTTATTGGATCAATACTTCCAATTGAATGAGTATAAGTAAAGGACCCATGGATAAAGATAAAAAGCGTATTTCTAATCGTAACTAAATCTTCAATTTTTCATTTCTGTAGGGGAAATTGAAGCAAAACAGCTATTAAATAATGTCTTTGGTTTACTAAAGACATCGATAAATTGTTTTAGCTCGGTGGAAACAAAACGCTTTTCCTAAGGATTCTTTCAAATAGAAGTAGAGAACGAAGTAACTAGAAAGATTGTTAGAATATAACACCCCCTTTCTATAGGGATCGTCTATAAAGCGGATTGTTCTGAATAGATTCAGACATAAAAGCTGACATAGACGTTATGGGTCAGATTTTTTATTTCGTTCATATCTGAATCTGGGAATTTATCCACCTTCCATAAAGGAGCTGAATGAAACCAAAGTTTCACGTTCAGTTTTGAATTAGAGACGTTAAAAATTATGAATCAACGTCGACTATAACCCCTAGCCTTCCAAGCTAACGATGCGGGTTCGATTCCCGCTACCCGCTTTTACTTTATCGTTATAATTTTTAATATTCTAATTAATATTCTAAAAATGAAATATTTTAAATATTAAATAATTAAAATCTTAAATAAAAAGGGTTGAATGAATCTAATTAATGTAATACATCATTGACTTGAATACTAAATTCGTGGAATTCTTTCAACTACTTTTTCGAACAAGAAATATGAAAATTGGAGTGAAAAGCGTCCATTGTCTAATGGA